AAGTAAATCAATGGATAGTCTTGATCCCCTTGAGAATACCCGTGTAAGTGAACACCTCGTTCTAAATGATACAGAAAAAAATATTTTGAGTTGTAGTACTCGTGATAATAGGAATGTTGATCATTTAGTTAGCGTGGGGGATATTCGTACTTTCAGCGCGGATGACACTTTTTTGGTTCGGGATAGTAATAATAGAGACAGTTATTCCATATATTTGGATATTGAAAATCAAGTTTTTGAGATTGACAATGATCATTTTTTTCTTAATGAATTAGAAAGTTCTTTTTATAGTTATTGGAATTCTAGTTATTTGAATAATGGACCTAGGAGTGCTGACTCCCGCTACGATCATTATATGTATGATACTAATTATAGTTGGAATAATTACATCAACAGTTGCATTGATAGTTATCTTCGTTCTCAAATCTGGATTGATAGTTATATTTTAAGTAGTAGTGAACGTTATAATGAAAGTTACCTTTATAATCACATTTGTGATCAAAGCAGAAATTGTAGTGAAAATAAGAGTTCCGGTCTAAGAACTGGCACAAATAGTATCGATTTAACTCTAAGAGAAAGTTCTAATGATCTTGATGTAACTCAAAAATATAGGCATTTGTGGGTTCAATGTGAAATTTGTTATGGATTAAATTATAAGAAATTTTTGAAATCACGAATGGATATTTGTGAACAATGTGGATATCATTTGAAAATGAGTAGTTCAGATAGAATTGAACTTTTGATTGATCCAGGCACGTGGAATCCTATGGATGAAGACATGCTATCTCTGGATCCCATTGAATTTCATTCAGAGGAAGAACCCTATAAAGATCGTATTGATTCTTATCAAAAAAAGACAGGATTAACTGAGGCTGTTCAAACAGGTATAGGCCAACTCAACGGCATTCCCGTAGCAATTGGGGTTATGGACTTTCAGTTTATGGGAGGTAGTATGGGATCCGTAGTAGGCGAGAAAATCACTCGTTTGATCGAGTATGCTGCCAATAAACTTTTACCTCTTATTCTAGTGTGTGCTTCCGGAGGAGCACGAATGCAAGAAGGAAGTTTGAGCTTGATGCAAATGGCTAAAATATCTTCTGCTTTATATGATTATCAATTGAATAAAAAGTTATTTTATATATCAATTCTTACATCTCCTACGACTGGCGGGGTGACTGCTAGTTTTGCTATGTTGGGGGATATCATTATTGTTGAACCGAACGCCTATATTGCATTTGCAGGTAAAAGAGTAATTGAACAAACATTGAATAAGACAGTACCTGAGGGTTCACAAGCGGCTGAATTTTTATTCCATAAGGGCTTATTCGATCTAATCGTACCACGTAATCTGTTAAAAAGTGTTCTGAATGAATTATTTCAGCTTCACGCGTTCTTTCCTTTGAATCATAACTCAAGTATAGCTTTAAGTTAATTAAATGAATTCCATTTTTGGGGTTCTAGTGAACAAGTATTTGTTTATCGATTTATCAAAAAAAATTGTAAAAATCCAACGAATGGTTTTTTGTGACATAAGAAGAATTTGTAGAATTGTAGAAAGAATCATGTAGATAATTACTGATATTCTTGATTACTAAGTAGGAAATGAAACCTCTATCAACTAGCAACAAGCTAAAAGAACGAAATTATTTTTTCCGCGAAATTCAATTGGGTAATGAAAATAATAAATAAAAAAATTTCATCTTATTTTCTTACCTTCGGATTATAACGAAATTTTCGGGAATTTACAATTTATTTGCATTTATAAGTGGAAGAAACTCTTTATTATTTATTACATTACTTTATTACAATTATATTACTTTATTAAAATTAAAGTTATAAAACAAGAAAAAGATATTTTAAAGAATAACAAAGAAAAAAAGAAGTGGAAGTGGATTATCATTTATATCTATATATTTCATGTAGAAAACTGAATAAGCTCATTTAATTAGTTCTATAGATTCCTTGCACTTTCATTCTATAATACTTATTTAATACTTAAACTTAGATTCACTTCGATATACTAAAATTATACTATATTAGATATACTATATACGAATTAGAATACGCGAATTCTAATAATTAGAAGATATCTTTCTCTTTTTAACAATAATAATATAGAATATAGTTAAGTAAAAAGATTAATATAACAATAAATAACAGATACAAATATTCAATCGGGGGTGCTCAACCTATGACAATTCTTAACAATTTACCCTCTATTTTTGTGCCTTTAGTAGGCTTAGTCTTTCCGGCAATTGCAATGGCTTCCTTATCTCTTCATGTTCAAAAAAACAAGATTTTTTAGATTCGATGAAAGAAAGTTTTACTTATTTTTTCAAGACCTATACTTGAATCATAACAGAAATATCCGTTTTAGATATATATTTAGTATAATTATGGTATAACATTAAAAAAAATGACAACGATAAAAGAAGGGTTTTTTATGCAGGCGTGAATATGATATTTTTTATGCAGACGTGAATATGATATATTAATAAATGTTAATAAATGAGCCATTTGAAAATCAATCAAGATTGGAGTAGATGCCTGAAATAAACGCAAAGTAAAAATATCCGTATGCGCGTAGATAGGGGATCATACGAGAGTGCTTCATTTTAGTATTTTCGACTAACAAATTGGATGAATTCCTCCCAAAAATGCACATCAGAATGGTGCGAGTTGATGAAAGTTACTTCGGAAACAAAAAAAGTAAAGTAAAATTTATGCGGGCTAGTCTCTCACTTCCAATAAAATGCAACCGGATCTAGTATGAGTTGGCGATCAGAACATATATGGATAGAACTTATAGTGGGGTCTCGAAAAACAAGTAATTTCTGTTGGGCTTTTATACTTTTTTTAGGTTCATTGGGGTTTTTATTGGTTGGAATTTCCAGTTACCTTGACAGAAATTTGATATCTTTATTTCCGTCTCAGGAAATCCTTTTTTTTCCCCAAGGGATCGTGATGTCTTTTTATGGGATCGCTGGTCTATTTATTAGCTCTTATTTGTGGTGTACAATTTCATGGAATGTGGGTAGCGGTTATGATCGATTCGATAGAAAAGAAGGAATCGTGTGTATGTTTCGTTGGGGATTTCCTGGAAAAAATCGGCGCATCTTACTCCGATTTCTTATGAAAGATATTCAGTCTATCAGAATAGAAGTTCAAGAGGGTATTTATGCTCGGCGTGTCCTTTATATGGAAATCAGAGGCCAGGGGGTCATTCCTTTGATTCGTACTGATGAAAATTTGACTCCACGAGAAGTTGAGCAAAAAGCTGCGGAATTGGCTTCTTTTTTGCGCGTACCAATTGAAGTAGTTTGAAATGAACTGAAAACTGAAGAATAAACATTTGTCTTACGAGGAGGCCAGGAGTCCTTTCTTTTGCTTTTTTGTTTCTAGAGTATAACTTAACTGAAGTTTCTCCACAATACTGATGAAGCAAAGAAGACGTATATTATATAATATACTCAACAATACAATGAAATATACTAAACAATACATTTTTTTTGTCAGTCATGTATTCTTGCGTTTTTTAGACTATGATTCTGTAATTTTTTCGAAATTCAAAGACTAACTAACCACTGGACTAATAAAAAAAATAGATAATAAATTTAGATATTTAGATATAGAAGTTCGACGTCTTGTAATAGAACTTATGCTGGATAGAAATAGTAGATCATCTAGAGTCGACGAATGAGACGGGGTTCGGTCAAAATTTACAGACAAAAAAATGAAAAAAAAAAAAGCATTCATTCCCCTTTTATATCTTACATCGATAGTATTTTTGCCCCGGTGGATCTCTTTTTCATTTAATAAAAGTCTGGAATCTTGGGTTACTAATTGGTGGAATACTAGTAAATCTGAAACTTTTTTAAGTGATATTCAAGAAAAGAGTATTCTAGCGAACTTCATAGAATTCGAGGAACTCTTCCTATTGGACGAAATGCTAAAGGAATACCCGGAAACACATTTACAAGGGTTTCGTATCGGAAGAATCCACAAAGAAACGATTCAATTGATCAAGATGTATAATGAAGATAGTATCCATATGATTTTGCACTTCTCGACAAATTTACTCTGTTTCGTTATTCTAAGTGGTTATTCTATTCTAGGTAATGAAGAACTTATTATTCTTAATTCTTGGGTTCAAGAATTCCTATATAATTTAAGCGACACAATAAAAGCCTTTTCTATTCTTTTATTAACCGACTTATGTATAGGATTCCACTCACCTCATGGTTGGGAACTAATGATTGGCTCTGTCTACAAAGATTTTGGATTTGCTCATAATGATCAAATTATATCTGGCCTTGTTTCCACTTTTCCAGTCATTCTGGATACAATTTTTAAATATTGGATCTTCCGTTATTTAAATCGTGTATCTCCATCACTTGTAGTAATTTATCATTCAATGAATAACTGAAAAATAATGATCCACCGACAAAATTTTTAGAAGGTTGGTTATTTTTTAAACACTTCAAATTTTGCTTTTTTTATATTTTATACATTTTGTCTATACATCTACACATCCAAGAGATTCCAATTTTTACATTTTAGTAAAAATTTTTCAGTAAATAGCAACGTCGTGGCTAGGGAACTCCGCTAGTGACCCACTCAATTTTATTGTAGAACTTTTCGGTATCAACATTGGACCATGCAAACTAAAAAGACCTTCTCTTGGATCAAGGAAGAGATTACTCGCTTCATTTCCGTATCGCTAATGATATATATAATAACTGGGGCATCTATTTCAAATGCATATCCCGTTTTTGCACAGCAAGGTTATGAAAATCCACGTGAAGCAACTGGCCGTATTGTATGTGCCAATTGTCATTTAGCTAATAAACCTGTAAGTATTGAGGTTCCACAGGCGATACTTCCTGATACTGTATTTGAAGCAGTTGTTCGAATTCCTTATGATATGCAACTAAAACAAGTTCTTGCTAATGGTAAAAAGGGAGCCTTGAATGTAGGGGCTGTCCTGATTTTACCCGAGG